CTATACCTGTCATGTTCCTGGGATTATTTACAAGTGGTATCCAGGCTCTTATTTTTGCAACTTTAGCTGCCGCTTATATAGGTGAATCCATGGAGGGTCATCATTGATTCTGATTAGTCTTGGGAAGAGCCCATTTTTTAGCGTAGATCAAGACAATATATGTGTGGCCCAAGATCTTCTCTCTATTCTATTAAGATAATCGATTTCTATTCTCTAAATACTAATTACGGTAATAGAAAAAATTATATTCGAAAAGGAAAAGAAAAGTGAAGTTTAAAATAACAGAAAAGGTAGTTGGTTAATAGAGAGGGATTCCGCCAGGTATGTGGAAGTTAATAGCTATAAGTTACTATTGTAGGTTAGATGTTTCGAAAAATGATTCGAAAATCCGATTGAATTTAAGATAAAATAGTCGGTTTACGTTATGGAAGAAACATATGTATATTTGATATTAGATATTGACGAGTTATATATGAATTAATATTTCATTTACCCTACTTGAATTTAGATAGGGATGCCGATCGAAGTTCTTCCATTTCGTTTATGACTGTGAATTAAATTAATAAACAAAACAGATAATAAAAAAAAAGATCGAAGAATTATTAGAAAAAGAAAATGGAAAAACTCAAGTTGTATTGATTCAGAAAGACTCTACAAATGGGAACTAAAAAAGATCAAGTCTTTTTAATTCAATAATATTATTATTTCAATTCGGAGTTTTTACTTATTTCGACTGGATGAATATTAGCAATGGACTAATTAAGTCATAATTCATTGGTTGATTGTATCATTAACCATTTCTTTTTTTTTTTGCGCGAGGAACTTATCATGAATCCACTGATTTCTGCCGCTTCCGTGATTGCTGCTGGGTTGGCTGTAGGGCTTGCTTCTATTGGACCTGGAGTTGGTCAGGGTACTGCTGCGGGCCAAGCTGTAGAAGGTATTGCGAGACAGCCCGAGGCAGAGGGAAAAATACGAGGTACTTTATTGCTTAGTTTAGCTTTTATGGAAGCTTTAACAATTTATGGATTGGTTGTAGCATTAGCGCTTTTATTTGCGAATCCTTTTGTTTAATCCGATCAATCAAATAAAAAGAAATATGAGAAATACGTATTTCTTTTATGGTCTTGGACTTGCAGGTCGCTTTTTCACATTATATCAAAATATTGCTCCTACACAATTACTTATTCGTTGAAAAAATAAACCACGGGAAGGACTGATTTGAGGATGAGGAATTAGTGTTACCCACCCGCTTTCTTCCCTCCTTCCCCTTCTTAGTTAGTCCAAAAGAGAAGTGTTCCTACAAAGTAAGTATTTCGCAATTCACATGAAACCTAGTACCTAATTCTATTCCAATAAATATTATTTTTATTGTGAATTTAAAAATAAAATTCATTTCGAAGAAGTAACAAAGAGGTGAAGTAATACAACGATTTTTTTCGTTTATCTATATTATAAATATAAGAGGAGATCATATGAAAAATGTAACCGATTCTTTCGTTTTCTTGGGTCACTGGCCATCCGCCGGGAGTTTCGGGTTTAATACCGATATTTTAGCAACAAATCTAATAAATCTTAGTGTAGTGATTGGTGTATTGATCTTTTTTGGAAAGGGAGTGTGTGCGGGTTGTTTATTTCAAGAATAGGTTGGATTCAACCAGCTGTACCTCTTTTTTTTTTTTCTTTTTTTATAACTAGGGATGAAAGGTACATGATTTCGCGAATTACTTCTGAATAAAGAAAGAAATCATATGTAAGAACTATAGCATTTCGCGATTTGTTGGGAAATATACTTTGATTCTCTATCAACCAATAATGTGGGACCATTAACATGGTTAAAGCTAAACCGTTTGAAGTCTAGGTGCAGCATGGTATTCTTTCTACCGCTATTTTAATACCGAAACGGTTTTAAATTAAAATGAAAAAATAGTTAGAAAGTTTTCGATATAGAACACTCATGTCGATAAAATGATTTGAATACTTTATTTATTAATATTCATAATTTATTAATATTCATAGTAAATAAATGTCAAATGCTGAGTCGATGACCTACGTATAATATAAAGCAAGAAATATTTTTGGATTTGATTGAAGAAAAAAAAACAACTTTGCTGACAATTACTTATTTTTTGTTTGGTCAGAAGAGTCCTCCGAATATTCTGGTCTTGATTAGTGACCCGTTTCGATTTATTTTGGAATAGGAACATAGAAGAGAGGATAGGTTCATTACATTCAAAAAAGATATGGAAATACACCATAAACATAAATAATTGAAGTAATTGAGCGTGAGAGCCAAATGAATTGAAAGATTCAAGTTTGGTTCGGGAAGGGATCATGGACGTTTTAAAATGAATGAAAAGATAATCTACTTTCATTAAGTGATTTATTAGATAATCGAAAACAGAAGATCTTGAATACTATTCGAAATTCAGAAGAACTGCGTGGAAGGGCTATTGAACAGCTGGAAAAAGCCCGGGCTCGTTTAAGGAAAGTAGAAATA